GACACGAGGATTTTCAGTCCTCTGCTCTACCGGCTGAGCTATCCCGACCATTCTTGACGCACCATCCTAATTTTAGGAAATTACTTGAGTCTATTTCAACTAAATAAAAAATTATGAATTAAAAAAAAGGGATAAAAAATTAGAGAATTAAAAGGGCTTTTGGGGATAGAGGGACTTGAACCCTCACGATTTCTAAAGTCGACGGATTTTCCTCTTACTAAAAATTTCATTGATGTCGTTATTGACATGTAGAATGGGACTCTATCTTTATTCTCGTCTGATTAATCAGTTATTCAAAAGATCCATCAGACTATGGTGGAGTGACTGATTTGATCAATGAATATTTCATTTTTTATTCCAGTTGTAATTGATTTGATTCAAATCTTTCATTTGTGATAGAAAAGAAATATATATTTACAATTTACAAATAGACGTTAGAAGTTTTCATTAATCAATTGAAAGATATAACATATATATGTTTATCCTTGATCCTTTCCTTTCTGGAAGTTGGATAGAAGGATTCCTTTCTACTGCGGAAATGTTGTCAACTCCATTTATTAGAACAGCTTCCATTGAGTCTCTGCACCTATCCTTTTTTGATTTTTACTTTCTGAACTTTTATTTGTTTTCGGAAAGAAGGATTTGGCTCAGGATTGCCCCTTTTTAATTCCAGGGTTTCTCTGAATTTGAAAGTTTTCACTTAGTAAGTTTCCATACCAAGGCTCAATCCAATTAAGTCCGTAGCGTCTACCAATTTCGCCATATCCCCCGTGTTTTTTCTTTGAGATTGACATCTCATTAGGATGTTTTTTCATTTGTATTATTAGAATTATATGCCGGAACTGTTTAATTTCTTAGAAATCTACTCCCATATTGGGGAAAATTTCCTTCCATTTGTTTGATTGATTTTCTTTCATCTATCTCAGATACCCGTATTTAGTCGAATCAGAAATGATTCTATTATCTCTCTATTCGCAATTCAATATACAAAGATATCTACTACATATATCTCTATTTTATATGTACCTTCTTCTATGATTTTTTGATAGAATTTAGAATACTCTAACGTTCGATTCTTTTTTTTTCCTTAGAGCGGACAGATACAGGCCTTATAATAAGAAAATGAAAATCAAAAATCTATTTATTAATTTTAAATTCAATATTAATCTCTAATTACTTAATCCAATTTCTTTTGATAATCCATCCAATTTTTGATAATTCTAATGGATATGTATAAATCGATATCGATCGATTATTATTATTATTTATTTATATTATTTTTTAAATTATTTATTTATTTATATGTATAAAATGAATGAAATACATTATACATATTGTATCTTAATACATAAGAATTTTGTAATATAAATTAATGTTTACTGTAATCTAATTAGTTAGTCATTATTTAAAATCCTAAAAAATTCGAATTTTAAGATAATATCCTCTTTCCTATTTCTTTACTATTTTCTATTATATATATATAGAATATATATATAAGGTATAAGGTATTCGATAATATTAACGAATATTAAATATTCGTATTGTATATTCATAATGATAATGATTTAAATAAACCATCTTCCTAATATGATTATATCAAACTAATATAATTATATCAAATCAAATATTTATTATATTATATTATATAATAATCAGGATATCAGGATAAATACATATAATACATATACATACATATAATTTATATAAATCTAAATAATTAGATAAAATCTAATAAATAATAGAAATTAAAGAATCAAAATATTCAAAACTAAAAAAAAAGAGAATCTTACTATACGAATTAAAATGACGATATTGTTTTATTGATAAAAAAAAGATTTGAAAAATTATTAGATAAATCGATTAAAATTGTATTCTATGTAACTATTAGTTTCAATTCTTATCTTAAAATTATTCTGATTTTTATGATATGTTATATACTAGACTAGAATATCAAATAAATAATAAATATTGGATATTCTATATTTTTTTCTAGGTTTGTATTTATTTGATTATGTTATGATATAGTAATAGTAATTGTATTATGAAGAGCTAATATTAAACAATTAATAAGAGCTAATATTAAACAATTAATAAGTAAGATACCAGTAGTTTAGGAAAGAATTCCGATAAATGCACAATTTATGTTAGGAGAGCCCGCTTAGCTCAGAGGTTAGAGCATCGCATTTGTAATGCGATGGTCATCGGTTCGATTCCGATAGCCGGCTTTTTTCTCTATTTTTTTTTCATTTTTGACATAAGGGATAATCTCTTTTTATTTTCGAAAAAAAAAATTGGGCAGTTCCATTTCTGTAGAACAAATCAATAAAACAACCTCTTTTTTTTTTAGATATACAATAGAATAAAATTCGGATAATAGAACCTTTCCAATTCTTCTTTGTACTACAATATATATTGGGAGTACAATACTTTAAGTAGATTTCGGTTCATTTATCATATTTGTCATTTAGTTTAGTTTTAATTTTGCTTTATGAGATTTTTCATTTTAAAAAGGAGTGCTTATGTCACGTTACAGAGGGCCTCGTTTCAAAAAAATACGTCGTCTGGGGGCTTTACCCGGACTAACTAGTAAATGGCCTACAGTTGGAAGCGAACTTAGAAACCAATCGCCTTCCACTCAAAAATCGCAATATCGTATTCGTTTAGAAGAAAAACAAAAATTGCGTTTTCATTATGGTCTTACAGAACGACAATTGCTTAAATACGTTCGTATCGCTGGAAAAGCCAAAGGGTCAACAGGTCAAGTTTTACTACAATTACTTGAAATGCGTTTGGATAACATACTTTTTCGATTGGGTATGGCTTCGACTATTCCTCAAGCTCGTCAATTAGTTAACCACAGACATGTTTTAGTTAATGGTCGTATAGTAGATATACCGAGTTATCGTTGCAAACCTCAAGATATTATTACAGCGAAGGATGAACAAAAATCTAGAAATCTGATTCAAAATTCTCTTGAATCATCCCCCCGCGAAGAATTGCCGACCCATTTGACTCTTCATCGATTCCAATATAAAGGATTAGTCAATCAAATAATAGATAGTAAATGGGTTGGTTTGAAAATGAATGAATTGCTGGTTGTAGAATATTATTCTCGTCAGACTTAATAATTAAAATAAAAATAAATTTGATCCGAGGATTTTCCCCCATTCGTGTATAGACGTGGGTATAGGAAAATGGTTATTCCTTGCCCCCTTTATTCCACTATTTTCTATGTTAATTTATATATTAAAGAAAGAAATTAGGAAGAATAGAAAATCCATATCAAAGTTGGAATAATGGTATCTATTCTTATTTCAAACATTGAGGTCAGTAACATTGATGAACTTGGTAAGGGCGCGGAAAGAGAGGGATTCGAACCCTCGGTAAACAAAAAGCCTACATAGCATTTCCAATGCTACGCCTTGAACCACTCGGCCATCTCTCCTACATAATGATTATGCCCCTAAACCGAGTGAATAGTGAGGGATTCATATTCCATTTGTGTAGGCGCACACAATTAATTGAAATTAAAAAAAAAATAAAAAGATAAAATTTTTATCAAAAAACCCCTACTTCGAGGCCTGCCGTAGGATAAAGTAATTTGATTAAGAAGTCAATTTTTACGTTATTTCGTACTGTATTGTACAATTCCTTTGTTTGGGGATTCTTTTATCGCGCGATAAAAAATGAAATTATAGAATGGATTGCTACCTATGACTAGATCTCGGATAAATGGAAATTTTATTGATAAGACCTTTACCATTGTAGCCAACATCTTATTACGAATAATTCCTACAACTTCTGGAGAAAAAGAGGCATTCACTTATTACAGAGATGGTGCGATTTGATTCTTTTTTTTTTTACCGATCTCAGTCTTAGGAGAAAGATACATTCTTCGGAGAGAAAGCAAAAAATTTTGAAAAAAACCTACGCTTGCTGAAGGTGAAATTTGGAAATAAAACGATTAATACCTTCTGTCGTGTATTCCCGATTAATGCAGCCTCATATGCTTCCATTTTAGGTTTATAGTATTAAGCGAAAGGTTATACCTATACCTATGGGGTTAGATTAAGCCTACTCCACTAGTACCAATAGGCGGCATGGGGGAAGAAGCACTACGCTCAGGAATCAACAACATGAGAAAACTTTGTAAAAAAAAATCCTTCCTTTCTGATGGGGGTTGGGACTAACAAGAATGGTTGGGACAATAAACATCCATCTCGTTCGTATGTTGGATACCCGTAGAACCATCGAAGACTGTTGAAGTGACTAATTCCGGGAAATTAAGCGGCGTTGAGGACAAAGTCATTGTTGAAGTTACTATTTATCAAGTAATAACATACTTGATGTTAATAAAAGATCCTTTACAGGAAGGTTGGCTAGAGATTTCGTGTAAAAACACTAGTCCCACTCAGTTGATAATGAGAATATTACAATCTTTTTTGATTTGATTCCATAGATGTTTATCATTATACACATAAAGGAGGAGCCGTATGAGATGAAAATCTCACGTACGGTTCTGGAACGGAGATTCTTTGAACCGAATGACGACCGTAACGGATGTCGGCTCAATCTGAAGGAAATTATGCGGAAGCTTTACAGAATTATTATGAGGCTATGCGATTGGAAATTGATCCCTATGATCGAAGTTATATACTTTATAACATAGGCCTTATACACACAAGTAACGGAGAACATACAAAAGCTTTGGAATACTATTTTAGGGCACTCGAACGAAACCCTTTTTTACCTCAAGCTTTTAACAATATGGCTGTGATCTGTCATTACGTGCGACTATCTCCACTATAGAAAGAAAAAAGAAAAGAACAAACAACTCCACTAATACTAAATATACTAATATAATAAAAAAAAACTAGACAAAAAAATAGAAAAATAGGCTTTCTACATATATATATCGTTCGAAACAACGATTTTTATGAGCTGTAGCAAAGAAATAAACTTCATAGAAGTCAAAATATGAAGAAATAGAATATATATGCCTGGATACTTTTTTCTATGGATAAAAGATCTAATTGATAGAGGAAGCACCGTAAAGATCAATTAACACGGTTTTTGGCCGATACAACAAGAACTTGTCCAGTAGACCTTGTTGTTTTGTTAGAATTCTTAATTCATGAGTTGTAGAGGGGGATTTATGTCACCACAAACAGGAACAAGAACTGCTTACTTCTATGATGATAGATTAGGAATCTACTTATGTAATAAAGTGGATCCCCTAAGGTTTTGAGCAGCGGTGTAGTATCAGATCCCAAAGATAGTAAGTCTTTTCTTCATAAGAAAAGTCTTTCTCAAAGATTCTATAGAAATGGATATATCATATATGAAGGTATATGATATATGAAATCGAGATAGTTACCTTTCAGAAAATTCGAATAAGAGCGTTAGTCTTAATGTCGATGCTTTATTCTTCGGAAGGTAGGATAAAAGATAAAACTAAAAACAAAGGATTAAATGAAATGATTAATCCAAATTCAAGTTTGAAACTCATGTAATTAATCTCTTTTCTTGTTGTTAACTCCAGAAAAAAATGGAAGATCAAAAGAATTGACTGTTGAGCCGTATGAGTCGGGAAACTCTCAAGTACGGTTCTAAGGGAAGGAATTGACTCACCTATTCCGACCGCGGAGAACAGGCCATTCGACAGGGAGATTCTGAAATTGCAGAATCTTGGTTTGATCAAGCTGCTGAATATTGGAAACGAGCTATAGCCCTTACCCCTGGTAATTATATTGAAGCACAGAATTGGTTGAAGATCACAGGGCGTTTTGAATAAGAACACTCTGTTTATTATTTTCTTTTTTTTATTCTAATTCTCTATATTCTATTCTCTATAGAATTCTATCTCTATAGAGAATAGAATATAGAGAGAACCCATTCTATATATTGAATTTGGTTCTAGTTTCTTGTTTGTTGTCCCTATCAGTCAAATAAAACAAATCATTTCTATAGCAACAATAAAATAATATATTATATATATAAAATAATATACAATTAAAATAAATAACAAAAAACCATTTTTATAAATAACATAAAATAAATAACAACTTGCAAAAACCAAAGGAGGTTATTGATGAATTATCGATCTTTTGTAGTAAATTCTCTAGTCGTTTTATGGCTGAAAATAGTGAATTCAGCCGTTGTGATCGGACTCTATTATGGATTTCTAACCACATTCTCGATAGGGCCATCTTATCTCTTCCTTATTCGAGCCCGGGTTATGGAAGAAGGGACCGAGACAGAAATATCAGCAACAACCGGGTTTATTACGGGACAGCTCATGATGTTCATATCGATCTATTATGCCCCTTTGCATTTGGCATTAAGTAGCCCTCATACAATAACTGTCCTAACGTTACCGTATCTTTTCTTTAATTTCGTACACAAAAATGACACATACTACTATTCGGATCCTGACTACTACTATTTGAATTCAGAATACAAGAAGAATCCAAATTCAATACGTAATTTTCGTATTTACAAAGTATTCTTTAACAATCTTTTTTTTCAGTTATTAAACCCCCTTCTTTTTCCAAGTTCAATCTTAATAAGATTAATGAACATTTATCTGTTTCGATCCAACAATAAATTGTTATTCTTAACCAGTAGTTTTGTTGGTTGGTTAATCGGTCACATCTTTTTGATGAAATGTATTGGATTGATATTAGAAGTCTGGTTACAGCAAAAAAATTCGATCAAATCTAAGCTGCTAACTATGCGATTTGATAAATACATTCTGTTACAATTGCGAGATTATGCGGGTCAAATATTTGTTGTTTTTTCATTTGTTATCTTTGCCCACTATTTAGGCAGAATACCACTTCCGTATTTTTATACTGAGGAAATCTCAGAACACGACGAGAAGCAAAAGACTCAAATCAATGACAATGAAAGCGATGTTGAAGTTGAAATAGATTCGGAAACGGAACAAATTAAACAAGAACAAAACGGATTCATCGAAGAAAATCTTGCCAGTTATTTTTTTCCGAAAAAAGATAAGACTTTGGACAACATTGAGGACGATAATAATCTCTTCATTGAGGACGATAATAATCTCTTCATTGAGGACGATAATAATCTCTTCGAATTTGAAAAACCTCTTGTAACTACTCTTTTCGATTATCGAAAATGGAATAGGCCATTGCGATATATAAAAAATGATCACCTTGAAAGGGCCGTAAAAGATGAAAATTCACAATTTTTTTTTCATATATGTCAAAGTGATGGAAAAGAACGAATATCTTTCACGTATCCACCTCATTTATCTACTTTTCTCAAACTAATGGAACAAAAAATGGATCTCTTCACAAGAGATAAAATCTCCTATAATGATAATGAATTGTCTAATTATTGGAGCTCCACTATTAAAGAAAAAAGAAAGAAACTAAGCAATGAATTTTTGAAAAGGGCAAAAGTTCTAGATAAGAAAAATAAGAAATATAATAAATTTCTTCCGGTAGATATATTTGAAAACCGAATTAGATTGTCTAAGGATACGGAGAACAAAAAATACTTAACTAAAATATATGATCCTTTCTTAAGTGGACGCTTTCGTGGACAACTCCAAAAAAGCTCTTCACCATTAACAACAAATTCCATTTTGATAAATAAGATTCATGGTCTCCTTCTTTCTAGTAATAGTAATGATCCAGAATTGGAACATAAAATAGATCAATTTGATAGAAAATTATTATCAACTGAAATTGGTTTTTTTGTTAACTTAATCAGTCAATTTTCGGAAAAATCAATATCAAGTTTTAATTTTGACGGACTTTATTTATTTCCAGAACATGAACAAGTAGAAATATATTCCGAAGAGAAAAAAAGAAAAAAAAAATTCTTATTCGACGCAATTAGAACTGATCAGAACAATCAAACCATTTTTAATAGAAAGAAATGTGGTTATATAGACGAAATCAGTAAACAAGTTCCTCGATGGTCATACACCTTAATCGACGAAGTGGAGCAACTGACAGAAAACATAGGAAAGGACGCTCAGATTCGTTCCCCAGTAACCGAACGTCATGTTATTTTTGGTGAAACAGATTCACTGGATTTTTGGAGTCCTAGTCCTAAAAAAAGAGATATTGATAAGACTAATATTGATAAGACTAATATTGATAAGACTAATATTGATAAGACTAATATTGATAATAGTAATATTGATAATAGTAATATTGATAATAGTAATATTGATAATACTAATAAAAAAAAGGATACTCGTGAATCGGAGCGAACTCAGGACTTGGCTCTAGTACATTTTTCACGCGAACCAGATTATTGCCGAGAACTAATCCGAGGATCTATGCGCAATCAAAGGCGTAAAACAGTGACTTGGAAACTCTTGCAAGGAAATGTCCATTCCCCTACTTTTATGGAGCTAAAAGACGGCTACACGGAACTTGTTGGCGATCTTTTCGATGATATATCCCAATGTTGGCAAGAATATTTCGGGAAACCTGGTACTGAAAATTCAGAAATGTTGGATTTGCGGCAAAGGATACAAGTACAAGAGAGACAAGATAACGACGAAGCAGAAGAAAAATACGACGCGGAAATGCGACTTAGAGAAATAGAAGAATCCTGGGAAAGCATTCTATATGGTCTAATAATTAGAAATTTTGTATTACTAGCCCAATCAATTATTAGAAAATATATTGTATTACCTTCATTGATAATAACTAAAAATATCATTCGTATCCTATTATTTCAAAATCCAGAATGGTCAGAAGATTTTCGAGATTGGAGAAAAGAAGTGCATATTAAATGCACTTATCAGGGCGTTCCAGTATCCCGGAACGAATTGCCAAAAAACTGGTTCAACGAGGGTATTCAGATAAGGATCTTATCTCCTTTTGTTCTGAAACCTTGGCACAATTCTAAGGTACGATCTACTGAAAAAAGAAAAGATCCACTCAAAAAAAAGAAAAGATCCGCTGAAGATAGAAACTTGTGGTTTTTAACAGCTTATGGAACACTAACCGAATCGTACCTTGATTATCATGTTCCAATCCCATATTTATTTTCGGGTCCTTTTTTTAAAAAAATAAAAAAACAATTGAAAAAAGATTTGAAAAATCGTTTTTTTCTAGTTCTTAAAGTTTTAAATGAAAGAAAAAAGTGGTTTCGAACCATGTTAAAAGAGATAGAAAACTGGAACATCAAAAGTATTCTATTTGGGTTCCAAAAAATAGATAAATTGAGTGAAAGCAAAAAAATTTCAACAATCAGTAAGAATAATCCAATCATTGAAGAATCACCCGTTATAATTCAATCTATTAATTGGACAAATTCTTCATTCACAGAAAAAAGGATAAAAGATCTTAATGTTAAAACAAAGACAATCATAAAACAAATAGAAAAAATGACAGAAGAAAAAAAAGAGGGGATTATAACTTCAGAGATCAATTTGAATTCGAACAAAACGACATATGATGCTAAAATATTAGAATTACAAAAAAATATTTTGCAATTACAAAGAAGAAATGTTCGATTAATCCGTAAATCCTATTCTTTTTTCAAAATTTTCATAGAAAGAGTATACATAGATATCCTTTTATGTATCATTAGGATTGCTAGGATCCATGGACAGCGTTTTCTTGATTTTCTTGAATCAACAAACAAAATTGTAAATGTAAATAAATCCATTTCAAAAAAAAAAAAAAATGAAGAAAGAATTGATAAAACAAATCAAAGTATAATTCCATTTATGTCGATTATAGATAAATCTTGGAATATTACAAATATGAATTCACAGAATTCTTGTGATGTATCTTCTTTGTCACAAGCATATGTATTTTTTAAATTATCACAAATCCAAGTTCGTTATGGATATAGATATAAGTTAAGATCGCTTTTTCAATCTCATGAAAGATCTTTTTTTCTTAAAAATGAAATAAAGGATTATTTTTTGAGAATACAAGGAATATTTAATTCCAAATTAAGACATAAGAACCGTCCCGATTCTTTAATGAATCAATGGACAAATTGGTTAAAGGTTCATTATCAATATGATTTACCTGAGAGCACATGGTCGAGATTACTATCACAAAACTGGAGGAATAGAATCAATGAACATCGTGTGGCTCAAAATAAAGATTTAGTTGAATACGATTCATATGACAAAACTCAATTAATTCTTTACAAAAAAGAACAAGAACAAGTGGACTTATTAGAAATAAAAAAAAAAATAAAAAAACAATATATATATGATCTTTTCTCCTATCAACATATTAATTATGCGGATAAGAAAAAATCCTATATTTATGGATATAGATCACCATTCCAAGCAAACAAAAACCAAGCGATTTCTTATAATTACAACACATGTAACGGGGAATTATTAGATATAATTGTTGATAGCTCTATCCAAAAATATTTAGCAAAAGATAGTTTGGAAAAAAATCTGAATAGAAGGTATTTTAATTGGATGAAAATGAATGTAGAAAGAAAAAAGAATTCCATACCGAATCCTCAATTCCTGAATTCGGGATTTTGGTTCTTTTCTAAATTAAGGATACTTTTTCATGCATATAGGAAGAATCCTTCTATCTTTGCTATGGACTTCCCTTTTTATGAAAATGATGAACTTAAGACTCATAAAATCAAGACTGATAAAAGCAAGACTGATGAAAGCAAGACTGATGAAAGCAAGACTGATGAAAGCAAGACTGATGAAATCAAGACTGATAAAAGCAAGACTGATAAAAGCAAGACTGATAAAACCAAGACTGATGAAAGCAAAAATGGAAGAACCGTGCCTATAGAAAAGCTGAAATTCTATAGATCAAAAGCCACCAAGCGTTTTGATTCTCCTAAAAAGAAATACAGGACCAATACAAGGGTAGAACGGGATTTTTTACTAGGACGGTATGTGGGTTTTTATTTGAACTGTGATAAATACGTCCAAGAAACAATAATGAATAATTTCAACGTATTATGTCTCCTGATTAAATTGAAAAAATTAAAACAATTTGTTATAACGTCTATTAAAAAGGGAGACCTAGATATAGAAAATATGACGTATCTGACTAGTAAGAATTTTAGTTATACAGAATGTAGGGACACTGTGGAATTGAGGGACTACCTAATGTTTTTTATTGAACCTAGTCGAATCTCTATAAAAAACTATGAAGAATTATTTATATATCAAACCACAACCGTATCGTTGAAGAGGACGTGGAAGTGGAAATATTGGCCAGAAAAAAGTCGTGTTGATCAAAAGATAACAGAAAATAAAGATAAAAATAATTCTGATTTGCTTGTTCCTGAAAATCTTTTGTCCACCAGACGCCGTAGAGAATTGAGAATTCTAATTTGTTTCGATCCTAAGAATAGAAATACTGCGCATAGAAACACAAGAAATGACAATGAGAATAAAATAAATAATTCTTGTCAAGTTTGGGGTAAAAATAAAGATCTTGATAGCGAAACAAAAAAACTAATGAATTTAAAATTCTTTCTTTGGCCAAATTATCGATTAGAAGATTTAGCTTGTATAAACCGCTATTGGTTTGATACCCATAATGGAAGCCGTTTCAGTATATTAAGGCTACATATGTATCCTCGATTAAAAATTTGATTTATAATCTACATTTATCTTCTATTTATTTATCATTATTATTATTATATAATATTTTTCGTAACATATTCGATATCTGATATGTGAACATATATATATATATAAATTAAATATAATTTATATATATATATATAATAATTAAATTAAAATAAATGTGCACACGCATTGTGGGATTGATACGAATTCAATGATGTATCCATTAGATACAAATAAATGATACAAATAAATAGAAAAATAAATCAAAAAAATCGTCTTATTTTTATTTGAAATATACAAAACAATAGAATTATTTATTTTGTGATTCCATAAATATAGTATTTGTATATTTATTTGAATTCCACTCCTTATATATATACTCCTTATATATATACTCCTTATATATATATAGTAATATAATAATAATAATGAATTTGATTTGAAAAAAAAAGAAATTCAGAATTGTTAAGTTTAAGTAAATTAAGAGAATTTTATATACAAAATTCAAAATGAGTGTTATTACTATTACTGATCAATAAAAATATCTACCAAAAAGGAGGGGGAGAGAAAAGCTTTCATTTTATGATAAAAAATTCATTTATACCTGTTATTTCACAAAAAAAAAAAGAAGAAGAAAACCCCGGATCAGTTGAATTTCAAGTATCCAATTTCACTAATAAGATACGAAGACTTACTTCACATTTTGAATTACACCCCAAAGACTATTTATCTCAAAGAGGTTTACGTATAATTCTGGGAAAACGGCAACGACTACTTTCTTATTTGTCAAAGAAAAATAAAATACGTTATAAAAACTTAATAAATCAGTTGGGTATTCGGGATTCACAAATTCGTTAATTTCTAGAATCATTTTCAATTATTCGATTTATTAGATCCTGAATTTTGATGAACTTCTTTTTTAAGGATTCATGGAAGAATGAATCGAGGAAAAACCTATGAATGTCCCAGCTACAAGAAAAGACCTCATGATAGTCAATATGGGGCCTCAACACCCATCAATGCATGGTGTTCTTCGACTTATTGTTACTCTGGATGGTGAAGATGTTATTGATTGTGAACCAATATTGGGTTATTTACACAGAGGTATGGAAAAAATTGCGGAAAACCGAACAATTATACAATATCTGCCTTATGTAACACGTTGGGATTATTTAGCTACTATGTTCACAGAAGCAATAACCGTAAACGGACCGGAACAATTGGGAAATATTCAAGTACCTAAAAGAGCCAGCTATATACGAGTAATTATGTTGGAATTAAGTCGTATAGCTTCTCATCTACTATGGCTGGGGCCTTTTATGGCAGATATTGGTGCACAAACCCCCTTTTTCTATATTTTTAGAGAAAGAGAATTAATATATGATCTATTTGAAGCTGCGACAGGTATGAGAATGATGCATAATTATTTTCGTATTGGAGGAGTAGCCGCTGATCTACCTTATGGTTGGATAGATAAATGTTTTGATTTCTGCAATTATTTTTTAACAAGGGTTATTGAATATCAAAAACTTATTACACGAAATCCAATTTTTTTAGAACGGGTTGAAGGAGTAGGTGTTGTTGGTAGAGAGGAAGTTATAAATTGGGGGTTATCAGGACCGATGCTTCGGGCTTCCGGAATACAATGGGATCTACGTAAAGTTGATAATTATGAGTGTTACGAGGAATTTGATTGGGAAGTTCAATGGCAAAAAGAAGGAGATTCATTAGCTCGTTATTTAGTTCGAATTGGTGAAATGGTGGAATCCATAAAAATTATTCAACAGGCTTTGGAAGGAATTCCAGGCGGGCCGTATGAAAATTTAGAAATTCGCAGCTTTGATAGAGAAAAGGAGCCAGAATGGAATGATTTTGAATATCGATTCATTGGTAAAAAATCGTCTCCGACTTTTGAATTGCCAAAACAAGAACTTTATGTGAGAGTTGAGGCCCCCAAGGGAGAATTAGGAATTTTTCTAATAGGAGATCAGAACGGTTTTCCTTGGAGATGGAAAATTCGTCCACCTGGTTTTATCAATTTGCAAATTCTTCCTCAATTAGTTAAAAGAATGAAATTGGCTGATATTATGACAATACTAGGTAGCATAGATATCATTATGGGAGAAGTTGATCGTTGAAATGATAATTGATACAACGGAAGTCCAAGATATAAATTCTTTTTCCGGGTTGGAATCTTTCAAAGAGGTCTACGGAATTCTATGGATACTTGTACCGATTTTGATTCTTGTATTAGGAATCACAATAAGTGTACTAGCAATTGTATGGTTAGAAAGAGAAATATCTGCAGGGATACAACAGCGTATTGGACCTGAATACGCCGGTCCTTTTGGAATTCTTCAAGCTCTAGCAGACGGAACAAAACTACTATTCAAAGAGAATCTTATTCCATCTAGGGGAGATATTCGTTTATTCAGTATCGGACCATCCATATCTGTCATATCAATTCTAATAAGTTATTCAGTAATTCCCTTTGGCTATAACTTTGTTTTATCTGATTTCAATATCGGTGTTTTTTTATGGATTGCTATTTCGAGTATTGCTCCGATTGGACTTCTTATGTCCGGATATGGGTCAAATAATAAATATTCCTTTTTGGGTGGTCTACGAGCTGCTGCTCAATCGATTAGTTATGAAATACCATTAACTCTATGTGTCTTATCAATATCTCTACGTGCGATTCGTTGAAACAGAAAAATCTATTCGATGCTATTGCTATGCTCCTCTCTTTATATTATAGTACTATATAGAAATATAGTACCATATAGGAAAGGAGTCGAATAAATGGAATAGAAACCTTCATTATCTTTTTTTTTCTTTTTCACAATTCGGATTGAAGAACTAAATTAGATAGTTATATGAGTGAAATAAAACAGCTTATATTGAATAAAATTTCAGAATACTATATTTCTATTACTTATCGTTATATAGTATAGTTATTTTAAATGGCAGTAAAAATATGGAGTCTCATTTTCTATGTATAAGAATGAAGTGAAATAAATTTATAAACAGAAGAGGCCATTTAACCCAAGATTGGATAATTTGTCATCCTGTTTTGAAGCGGGCTCAAAAGACCAACCTTATTGAGTTTTAGTTACCATTTGGATGAATTATCATAGATGTATTAAAATAAATAAGGGGGGTTAATAAAAAAGGAGTGGATGGTTAGAAACACCAAGATACACAAAGGATTAGTAACACAGATTTTGTAAATTATCCAAAAGATAATTTACGCATAATAGAAAAAGAATACTAATTGGGGCTTTAAGTTGGTAGAAAAAATCAAGCAGTACTCCCCCAACTCCGATCCAGAGTATGCTTCCATCCACTGATTCAAAAAATGACTATCAGGAACGAAAAAATCCTTTAAAATTTTTTAAGTCCCTTTTTCATAGCACAAAAAAGAAGAATAGGAACGAAAAAAACAGAGGAAGTCAAAAACGAAAAGGAGATCGCTTTTTCGTTTTTGATTTCTTATATCCATATTCATGGAGATCAAATTCACATCATAATTAAGAAACGAATGTGTAATTCTTTTTCGTAATTCAAAATAATGAGGGTTATTGAGAATTCTAAAAGAGTATTTTATGGAAGAATTCGGTTATTACTCAACAAATTCAAATTTGGATTTTTAAGGGATGAGATCAATTCAGAAGTGCTTATTGTATTGTATCTTTTATTAAAATTTTTCTTTCTTATTTAGGTATTTCTAGAACAGACAGAATTGAATTGGTCTAATTCAGAACCGTTTGGTAGATTTTAATCTTCTATATCTTAGGGATATATCAAGAGATAAATAATCGGACCGGTCCTTAGATTTACTTAAGGCTTTCCAGGAGCCGTATGAGGTGAAAATTTCATGTACGGTTCTGTAATAGAGATGGGAACAGTAATGTTATCACCGACTAGGATTATCTAACAGTTTAAGTACAGTTGATATAGTTGATGCGCAATCAAAATATGGTTTTTGGGGCTGGAATTTGTGGCGTCAACCTATGGGTTTCATCGTTTTTCTAATTTCGTCGCTAGCAGAATGTGAAAGATTACCTTTTGATTTACCAGAAGCAGAAGAAGAATTAGTAGCGGGTTATCAAACAGAATATTCGGGTATTAGATTTGGTTTATTTTACGTTGCTTCCTATTTAAACCTTTTCATTTCGTCATTATTTGTAACAGTTCTTTACTTGGGCGGTTCAAATATCTCTATTCCGTACATATCTGAGTTTTTTGAAATAAATAAAACATACGGAGTTTTTGGAACTACAATTGATCTCTTTATTACATTAGCTAAAACTTATTTTTTCTTATTCGTTTCTATCATAACAAGATGGTCTTTGCCTAGACTAAGAATGGATCAATTATTAAATCTTGGATGGAAATTTCTTTTACCTATTTCTCTCGGTAATCTATTATTAACAACTTCGTCTCAATTGTTTTCACTGTAAAAGATTGATCTTCTATATTCAGTACTTGTCTGAAATAAGAGAAAGAAATAAAACAAAAATATTCATAGATATTTACGATATGTTCCTTATGGTAACTGGGTTCATGAATTATGGTCAACAAACAGTCCGAGCTGCAAGGTACATTGGTCAAAGTTTCATGATTATCTTATCTCACGCAAATCGTTTACCTGTAACTATTCAATATCCTTATGAAAAATTAATCACATCAGAACGTTTCCGCGGTCGAATCCATTTTGAATTTGATAAATGCATTGCTTGTGAAGTATGTGTTCGTGTATGTCCTATAGATTTACCCGTTGTTGATTGGAAACTAGAAACGGATATTCGAAAGAAACGATTGCTAAATTACAGTATTGATTTCGGAATCTGTATTTTTTGTGGTAACTGTATTGAGTATTGTCCAACAAATTGTTTATCAATGACTGAAGAATATGAGCTTTCAACTTATGATCGTCACGAATTGAATTATAATCAAATTGCTTTGGGCCGTTTACCAATGTCAGTAATTGATGATTATACAATTCGAACAATTCAAATAAAAAAATAAAATTTTTTATAATTAATTCTTATAAAAAATAAAAAAAATGAATAAAACAGTAGATATCAGATTAGAAATATTCTATATATTATAGAAATAGATTTTTAAATAGAATAGATATTATCCAAATTTGAAATATTTAATAAAGAATTTGAAATGGTTAGATATGTTATATCTACTTTGATACTTAAGTTTTAGTATAGTAGTTTCAGACTACTCTTTAGTATAAAGACTCGAATGATATTGATTATATAACAGTAACTATATCAATTCAAACTCCTTAGGATTTTTTTTTTCAATGCAAAGAAAAATTTAAGTATATCCAAATTTTTTTCCTGGTCATATCAATAAGGTCATGAAATTTCGATTTCTTTGTCTTTTTTTTTACATATAATGGATTTGCCTGAAACGCTACACGATTTTCTTTTAGTCTTTCTGGGATCGGGTCTTATATTAGGAAGTCTGGGGGTAGTATTACTTACCAACCCAATTTTTTCTGCTTTTTCGTTGGGACTGGTTCTTGTTTGTATATCTTTATTATATATTTTATCAAATTCACATTTTGTAGCTGCATCACAGCTACTTATTTACGTGGGAGCTATTAACATTTTAATCATATTTGCTGTGATGTTCATGAATAGTTCCGAATATTACCAAGATTTTCATCTTTGGACCGTTGGGGATGGAATTACTTTGATAGTTTGTACAAGTATTTTTGTTTCACTAATAACTATTATTCCAGATACATCATGGTACGGAATTATTTGGACGACAAGACCAAATCAGATTATGGAGCAAGATTTGATAAGTACTAGTCAACAAATTGGAATTCATTTATCAACAGATTTTTTTCTTCCATTTGAACTAATTTCAATAATTCTTTTAGTTGCTTTGATAGGTGCAATTGTCGTAGCTCGTCAGTAAGAAATCTTTAGAGAACTTGTAATATAAATCAAGATTCTTTTTTTATTTTCTCACTTTTATTTCTGTCGAATTCTATGTGAAGGGAAAGAGTTTTTATGTAGAAACTCCTTTTTTTATTGTCGATATATTCTTTTGTTCCAGACTTGTTATATTCTTTAGTCAATTGAATCTGTTGTTCCTATTGAAATGAATCAAAATTAATAAGGAGTTGGTCAATGATGCTCGAACATGTACTTGTTTTGAGTGCCTATTTATTTTCTATTGGTATCTATGGGTTGATCACGAGCCGAAATATGGTTAGAGCCCTTATGTGTCTTGAACTTATACTGAATGCAGTTAATATAAATCTCGTAACTTTTTCTGATTTTTTTGATAATCGCCAATTAAAAGGAAATCTTTTTTCAATTTTTGTTATAGCTATTGCAGCCGCTGAAGCAGCTATCGGACTGGCTATTGTTTCCTCAATTGCTCGTAATAGAAAATCCACCCGTATCAATCAATCGAATTTGTTGAATAAATAGCATTAATCATCATAATAAAAAAAAAAGAAAGTAGAATTTCAATGTAATATTTATCAATTCAAATTAGTATGTATTCTACACAACTTATGATCTTGTTTGCATTGCCTAAATCATAAGAAATCAAAGTATCCTGGTCCTCTTCTATTCCTTCTTCTAAATTTTTATAGACGTCTTTTTTTTTTATTAACAATTAACAATATTATGACAAATCATTGATTCATCTGGTATATAAATATACGATTCATTGACGAGTTTACTAGATCGATAATTTTCATTTTTGATGTTCAAAAATTACAATGTCACATTCAGTAAAGATTTATGATACATGTATAGGATGTACTCAATGTGTCCGAGCCTGTCCCACAGATGTATTAGAAATGATACCTTGGGATGGATGTAAAGCTAAGCAAATAGCTTCTGCCCCAAGAACAGAGGACTGTGTAGGTTGTAAGAGGTGTGAGTCCGCTTGTCCGACGGATTTCTTAAGTGTTCGAGTTTATTTATGGAGTGAAACAACTCGAAGTATGGGTCTATCTTATTGATACGTTTCAAAAAACACCACACGAATACGTTTTTTTACTGGCAAAAACCCGTGCTCCAAATAAAATAGAAAATCTTTTTTTCTATTTTATTTGGAGCACGAGCTTTTCTGGCCCAAGTGTATCTTATTTTTATCACGAATAATTTTCCTTGGTTAACAATAGTTGTAGTTTTCCCAATAGCCGCGGGTTCCTTCATTTTCTTATTTCCTCATAGGGGAAATAAGGTAATTAGGTGGTATAGCATTTGTATATGCTTAATCGATCTCCTTCTAACAACCTATGCATTTTGTTATCATTTCCAATTGGATGATCCACTAATTCAACTGACGGAGAATTATAAATGGATCCAGTTTTTTGATTTTTACTGGAGATTGGGAATAGATGGACTCTCTATAGGCCCTATTTTACTGACGGGATTTATAACTACTTTAGCCACTTTAGCGGCTCAGCCGGTTACTCGAGAATACCGATTATTCTATTTCCTGATGTTAGCAATGTATAGCGGTCAAATCGGACCATTTTCTTCTCGAGACATTTTACTTTTTTTCATCATGTGGGAATTGGAATTAATTCCCGTTTATCTACTTTTATCCATGTGGGGGGGAAAGAAACGTTTGTATTCAGCTACAAAGTTTATTTTGTACACTGCAGGAGCTTCTATTTTTTTATTAATGGGAATTCTGGGTATCGGTTTATACGGTTCTAATGAACCAACATTAAATTTTGAAACATTAACTAATCAATCGTATCCCGTGGCGCTAGAAATAATATTCTATATGGCATTTCTTCTTGCTTTTGCTGTCAAATTGCCGATTATACCCTTACATACATGGTTACCAGATACCCACGGAGAGGCACATTACAGCACTTGTATGCTTTTAGCCGGAATCTTATTAAAAATGGGAGCATATGGGTTGGTTCGAATTAATATGGAAATTTTTTCCCATGCTCATTCCATATTTTGCCCCTGGTTAATGATATTAGGTTCTATTCAAATAATCTATGCCGCTTCAACATCTTTTGGTCAACGTAATTTAAAAAAAAGAATAGCTTATTCTTCGGTATCTCATATGGGTTTCCTAATTATAGGAATTGGTTCTATAAGTGATACTGGGCTCAACGGGGCAATTTTACAAATAATATCTCATGGATTTATTGGCGCTGCGCTTTTTTTCTTGGCAGGAACTAGTTATGATAGACTACGTCTTCTTTATCTTGACGAAATGGGCGGAATGGCTATCCCAATGCCAAAAATATTCACGATTTTCACTATCTTATCAATGGCTTCTCTGGCATTGCCAGGCATGAGCGGTTTTGTTGCAGAATTGATCGTTTTTTGGGGAATAATTACCAGTCAAAAATATCTTTTCATGATGAAAATCATAATTACTTTTGTAACAGCTATTGGAATGATATTAACTCCTATTTATTTATTATCTATCTTACGGCAGATGTTCTACGGATACAAGTTTTTCAATACACCAAACTCTTATTTTTTTGATTCTGGGCCGAGAGAATTATTTATTTCGATTTCTATCCTTATACCAGTAATAGGTATTGGTATTTATCCGGATTTCATTTTCTCATTCTCGGTTGACAAGGTTGAAGCTATTCTATCTAATTTTTAATTTTTAATAGATCATTTTAGTGAATAAATGAATCAAAAAGAGAAAAAATTGCTTTGTCCAATGCAAAAAAAAAAATATTTTTCCGTTAGATTCGCTTAAAAAATTTGAAATTATAATAGAATATGTTTCTTGTTTGTGAGAACCCCTTGAATCATTACATTACTTGATTGAAAGGGTTCTCGACAATTTATGGAAAGTATATATTTATATGCTTTCCATATTTTGATTTCTCAGGTTCTTTACTGATTTAAATTCAATTAGATGTAAATGAACCATAACTATGTAGTCCTATTCCTAATAGATTGATCCCCAAATAACATATCCAAATTATAAGAAATCCAATAGAGGCCACTAGTGAAGAATTTACACCTTCTAATTTTTTATTTTTTCTAGTATGTAAATAAATCGCGAATATGGTCCAAGTAATAAAGGCCCAAGTTTCCTTTGGATCCCAATTCCAATAGGATCCCCATGCCTCGTTAGCCCATACCGCTCCCGAAAGAATACCTATCGTTAAAAAGAGAAAACCAAGACTAATAATACGATAACCCCAACGATCCAATTGTTGAATAAATTGAGACCTGTAATAATTTATAGAAGAAGAAAAAGAAGTTTTTCGTAAAACATTGTTTCTTTCATTCATATTCATGTATTTGATTTCAACAAAATCAACTGATTTATTTAAAGAATCCAAATTCTTGGTAAAAGGAAGAGTTTGGATGACTTCTTGAAACGTAATGACTAAAATCGCCACAGATAATAATGATCCACATAAAAGGGCTGCATAGCCCAATATCATCATACTTACGTGCATCATTAGCCAATGGGATTGTAGAGCTGGTACTAATATTACGGATTGATGCATTTTGGTTAAAAGACCCGAAGTCGCAAAGCCTTGGGTAAAAATAACACTTGGTGCTATTATTGTACTTAAAAGGTTTTTTTCCTTTTTAAAACACGGAATCATATGAAAAATGGAAAAACCCCATGAAAGAAAGATTAGAGATTCATATAAATCACTAAATGGTAAATGGCCCGAAAAAAACCAACGAGTAATTAACAATCCCGTTACACAGAAAAAAGTTATTATCATGGCTTTTTTGGACAAATCATATAATCCTACGATTTCATTGACTAATAAGGTTATTAAATGAATTGAAATAACAATTGATATGACGGAAAATGATATATGACTTAATATATGCTCTAAAGTTGAAAATATCATATATATATAATGAAAATAAATATCTATAATGAAAATAAAAAAGGTATGAATACTAGGAATAGAAATAGGGAATTGAATTCATTATAGGACTTATTCTTTTCAAATTTTTAAAATATAGGATAGGATGCCATGCCGCTACTCGGACTCGAACCGAGATGCTCTAGCACTGCTTCCTAAGAGCAGCGTGTCTACCAATTTCACCATAGCGGCTTACTCGAAATCATAATAACCAATTCTTTAGTCAATCGTCGAGATTGAACGAATCAATTAAAGTGCAATATTTATTTAGTCCATTTCGTTCCTAAACATTTAGTATAAATAAATTCATAATCATAATTATAAGTAAATTTGAAATTTTGATTTATTCGAATATCGAAAATATATATATATGTATGATATATAAATATAAATATATATAGATATAGAAAATATAGAATAATTTTCTATTAAGTTTTGTAATTACTAATAATATGAAAATATTGATATCAAAAAGATGAAAAAAAAAAAAAATAGAATGTTTTGATTTCTAGGGGAATGGGTTTTTCGTAGTTTACATTCAAACAAATTAAAAAATAGCACTGTTGAAACTATAACTATGTAGTTCTGACTTCAATCCAGTAATGAAAAAGTTTTTTGTAGTTGCTTATGACTCATTTTTTAGTTATTTCATTTTATGACTCTAAAGAAATACATTTCGGTTTTTGGAATGAAAGCAAAATAGTTAATTAATATATAGATCTAAAATTTAAGACTACATTCAAAAAAATGAAAAAAATGAGATTAGATATAGAATCTAGTTAGAATATATTCTAACTAGAATATATTCTAACTAGGTGTTCCATATTCTATTATTAGTATAAAATGAGTAGTTAAGGAATACTCTTTGAATCGGGCTAATTCATATTATTCCAATCCAACATTTTTATTTGTTACAAAAAAAACTTTTGGACTTATCTGTAAAAATAGATTGAGCTAATGAAAAGGCTTTCAATGCTGTCCAATATCCCCCTTTTTTCCAAAAATTCTTACGAATTTTTTTTTTTGATATAGAAGTGCGCTTTTTTGGAACTGCCATACAATTCGGATAGTTTTTTCATTGCTATAGTTCGATGTGAAAGACATTTGTTCTGTAAATGAAAACGAATTATTCTGGAATTAGCCGTATGTCTTATCTATCTGAATTCCCTCTTTCTTTTTTTTTTTCTATCTAAAGTAAAAACATTGAATATTCTAAACCTTTTCCAAATTTATCATAGATAATAGATATCTGTGGATCTCTTTTTATTGTAATGTAAAATAATCAATTAGTTCAAAAAGGAACTAATGTTTCTGAATCATACAAAAAAGTATTATTATTTTTTATTGTTTTTCTAATTTATATCAAAATAAACAAATGTTCTTCGTTTTGGTGTAATGATTTATCCTCATTCTATAGATAAAAAAGATAAAAAGATAAAAATTTTGTTTTTATTTATTAGAATTTAATTATTAATTATTAATAGTCATTTTTCTTAATATATAAAAATAAAAACAAAATGACTAACCTAACATAGTAATTAAGTAATATTAATATTACTTATAATTAATATTACTTATAATTAATATTACTTAAATCAGTTTTTTTATTTTCACTAGGAATTTGGTTATTGACAGATTTTGACTTTGTACTTTCCAATATTGGAACGATTGTGCAAAGATTCAGAACAATTAAGAATAAATATCAAATTCTATTTATATATCCACTTTTTTATTAACCGAACCCCTTTACAAAAGAGATAAAACAAACGAATAAGAAACAAAATTCATCAAGAATCAAAATATTTTTTATTCTTTCTTTTTTTTTTGTATGGAATATACACATCAATCTTCATGGATCATACCTTTCATCCCACTTCCAGTTCCTATTTTAATAGGGGTAGGCCTTCTACTTTTTCCCACGGCAACAAAAAATCTTCGCCGTATGTGGGCTTTTCCTAGTATTTTATTGTTAATGATAGTTATGATTTTTTCGATCGATCTATGTATTCATCAAATCGAGAATAATTCTATCTATCAATATGTATGGTCTTGGACTATAAATAATGATCTTTCTTTAGAGTTTGGCTACTTGATCGATTCACTTACTTCTATTATGTCAATATTAATCACTACTGTTGGTATTCTGGTTCTAATTTATAGTGATAGTTACATGTCTCATGATCAAGGCTATTTGAGATTTTTTACTTATCTGAGTTTTTTTAATACTTCAATGTTAGGATTAGTTACTAGTTCCAATTTGATACAAGTTTATATTTTTTGGGAATTGGTTGGAATGTGTTCTTATCTATTAATAGGTTTTTGGTTCACACGTCCTATTGCGGCAAATGCTTGTCAAAAAGCGTTTGTAACTAATCGTGTAGGGGATTTTGGTTTATTATTAGGAATTTTAGGTTTTTATTGGATAACGGGTAGTTTGGAATTTCGGGATTTATTTCAAATATTCAATAACTTAATTTATAAGAATGAGGTGAATCTTTTTTTTGTTACTTTGTGCGCCCTCTTGTTATTTTGTGGATCAGTTGCGAAATCTGCCCAATTCCCTCTTCATGTATGGTTACCGGATGCTATGGAAGGTCCTACTCCTATTTCCGCTCTTATACATGCTGCTACTATGGTAGCAGCGGGAATTTTTCTTGTAGCTCGACTTCTTCCTCTTTTCATAGTTATACCCTCCATAATGAGTGGAATAGCTTTGATAGGTATAATAACCGTAGTATTAGGAGCTACTTTAGCTATTGCTCAAAAAGATATTAAGAAAAATTTGGCCTATTCTACAATGTCTCAATTGGGTTATATGATGTTAGCTTTAGGTATGGGCTCTTATCGAGCCGCTTTATTTCATTTGATTACTCATGCTTATTCAAAAGCATTGTTGTTTTTAGGATCTGGATCCATTATTCATTCAATGGAAGCTATTGTTGGATATTCTCCAGATAAAAGTCAAAATATGGTTCTTATGGGCGGTTTAACAAAACATGCGCCAATTACAAAAACCGCTTTTTTAATAGGTACACTTTCTCTTTGTGGTATTCCACCCTTTGCTTGTTTTTGGTCTAAGGATGAGATTCTTAATGATAGTTGGTTGTATTCACCAATTTTCGCAATAATAGCTTGTTCCACAGCAGGATTAACTGCATTTTATATGTTTCGAATCTATTTACTTGTTTTTGAAGGATATTTAAACGTTCATTTTCAAAATTTCAATGGAAAGAAAAATAGTTCATTCTATTCAATATCTTTATGGGGCAAAGAAGAAAAAAAAAAATTAAAAAAGAAAATGAATTTATTAGCTTTATTAACAATGAATAATAATGAACGGACTTCTTTTTTTCGGAAGAGAACATATTCACATCGAATTAATCGAAATGGTAAAAGCATAAGACGTCTTTTTCTTGATAGTACCCATTTTGGTACTAAAAACATTCTTTTTTTTTATCCTCATGAATCGAACAATACTATACTATTTCCTATGCTTGTATTAATACTATTTACTCTCTTCGTTGGGTCCGTTGGAATTTCTTTCAGCCAAGAAGGAATAGATTTGGATATATTATCTAAATTGTTAATTCCGTCTATAGACCTTTTACATCAAAATTCAAAGAATTCCGTGGATTGGTATGAATTTTTTACAAATGCAACTTTTTCGGTGAGTATAGCTTTTTTCGGAATATTTATAGCGTCCTTTTTTTATAAACCTGTTTTTTCTTCTTTACAAAATTTGAACTTATTTAATTTATTTCAAAAAAGTCTTCCTAAAAAAATGATTGCTGACAAAATAATCAATATTCTATATGATTGGTCATATAATCGTGGTTATATAGATGCTTTTTTTGAAGTATCTTTAATTGGGAGTGTAAGAAAGTTAGCTAAATTCAATTATTTTTTTGATAGACAAGTAATTGATGGAATTCCAAATGGAGTTGGTATTTCAAGTTTTTTTATTGGAGAGGCTATCAAATATGTGGGGGGGGGACGAATTTCTTCGTATATTTTCTTTTTTGTATTAATCTTTTTAGTAATTTGTTATTATATATTTATTTATATAATATAACTACTATTCAACCTAAATTGGGGTTATCCACTAAGAATTATGGTAGAGTTGTTTAGGAATGTCTCATCTGAAAAGCTTCGGGTAGGTTAAGAAAACTATAGATTCATGGGCGAATGACGGGAATTGAACCCGCGCGTGGTGGATTCACAATCCACTGCCTTGATCCACTTGGCTACATCCGCCCTATACTATGTCTAAATGACATAACTTTATTAGACCTTTTCATTATCATTTATTTTCTTCTAAGTTATTACGAGTCTTCTAAAATACTATAAAATAAGAAAACATTCATTTATTTTTTTCTTCA